CCAATAGAAATAGAAAATTCAATCTTACACTTACTTCAATTCTATTTTGATATGGTATAGACATATCCTGTTCTTATACAAATAAGACTTTCTTGCCTTGCTTTCACAGCACCTCGGGGTATCTCTAAAGACATTACTTCACATTGAGTTTACAATTCTAATTCTATAGCAATTAAATAAATAAAGATAAATAAATAACGGTGAAATCTTATGAAATTCATGTGTATTAGTAAGATGAATATATTATTAGCTAAGAGAATAATAATGAATAATATGAAAAGACTCATATGCTATTGGTATTATTTTTTTCATTACGATCCATAATAGCAAATTATTGCTTTTACAGAATGCATTGATCGATTCTATTATCTCTCCCTGTTTAAGATTAAATAGATTTGAAAAAGGGCCTTAGATATAAGATATAACAACTCGTGGATTCTCTATCGGAAAATTCCAATTATAGGCTTTGCTTTGAGCCTATACTATCTCGTCGCCCGGCTTGCGCCCCCAAAAAGTCGAGTTATGAAATGAGAGTTTGAAGTCTTCAAAGACTCATTCCAAATATTCCAAATATGGGTCTTTTGTACTCGAAATTAGGTTTCATATCAGTAAAAAAGTTGTTTTGAAGCAAACCTATACACTGGGGCGCAGCACGGCGATAGAGTCAGTCAAATGATAAATGATGTGATTCTGATCTATAAAAAAAAAGGATATTTTTTATTTTTAATGGAATCGCGAGTTAGCGGACGATTCGGCAGACAAAATGCTAAATGATAAAACCAACTCACGGAAATCGAAAGGGGGCAAACACTAATGGATTAAAAGACAATTAATTCATTATCTTTGAGACAAGACAATAAATTCTTGGGACTGCTTTTCCGCACAATAAAAGCGACGGGTCAGGGGATTGCTAATTCAGCCAAATTCCAACCCTAATATTATTGTAGAAAGTAAGCATCGGTAGAATTGGAATTTTGAATGATGGGCAATTGGTTTGGAGTAGAAAATTGGGATACAAATATAGATTGTATAACAGCCAGCCTAAGACCCATATGATTTACTATTTGATTCCATTTGTCTTGGGTCTCGTTGTAGTTTTTTTTACCCAACCCGGGCTCATGTCATGATTTTTCCTTCAAAAATCAAAAATCCCCTTCTTTTGGGTATACAAAAAGAGAAAAGGGCCTCTTGATTGTGGTCAGAGGTCAAAATCATCATATTATGTAATAGCACCATGAAGATTAATGAATATGAAGAATAGGTTTGTTTATCCGAAATTTCAAAACACCGGTTGGGTCCATTGAACTTCATTTTTACATTTTTATTAGTTTTATGCTTCGAACGATCCCAAAAGAGCGAGTGTGCTGGAATGATTCTATTCCGATGGAACAAGCACCCGGCCAGCTACAAACAATATAATAATGAGAAAAGTATACTAGAATACTATAAATACACTAAAGAATTAGTAAGATAGAAAGAAAAAGAAATGCCATTTTTTTTCATTTTCAATTCATTACCAAATTAGGGCTATACGGACTCGAACCGTAGACATTCTCGGTAAAACAGATCAAACGTTTTATTATCGAAATGATTTGACCTGTTTCAAAGACCCAACATGCATTTTTTTTTTGCATTGGGCTCTTTCATCAACTGATAGAAAGATCAGCTAGTCCGCCATATTTTTCTTGATAAAAAGATAACAAGATGGCTCCACGTGCTATGATTCAGTATTTGTATTTCTGCTCATGAGCAATACCAAAGTGTTTCAAAGAAGAGTTGGCTTGACGTAGGTCTGCCTATGGCCTAGATCAACCTAAGTGAAATGTAGTCTCTATCGCTCTGCTCAAAGCGTCAAATATGAAACTTTATACACCTTAAAGTTCATAGGACGAAAAGAGATTTTTTTGAGGTCCTTCTACTCATTCTACCTAGCATTGAGTGGTCTGAATATTGACCTTATCAATTATCAAATCTATGATGGGTTCGATTTTAGTGCCCAAATGGGCACCCTACATAATTGGACCAATCAAATATTTGTCAGGCTCTTGTTCTCTCGAATCCATGGAGTAAGACATCAATTTCTCAATAAGAGAAATTCTGTTGATTGCATGATGGACTCCTTTGAAAAACATTGGCGCGCGTGTAAACGAGGTGCTCTACCTAACTGAGCTATAGCCCTTTTATTTGTGAGAAATATTTTACTTTGTATTTCATGTCTTGTCAAGATGAATAGTACTATTCATCTTGACAAGACATGATTGATCTCTCATATGTTTCCTGTGAGAATATTGCTTAGAAGTCAAATTCTATCTATAATCCATCAATGTGAGGGGTTTCTTTTGTTTCTCTTTGTGATGATAAATAACCTACTTAACCCAGTGGTTAGAGTATTGCTTTCATACGGCAGGAGTCATTGGTTCAAATCCAATAGTAGGTAGAACTTATTAGATACCGCAGTCAATGGTATCTAATAAGTATTTCTACCCGCCTTCTTTATTCTTTGTTATTTATTTTGTACCTTTTCCATTCCCTGCTACTCCTATTCTATTGAATTGATTGATTTTTTCCTTGCATCAGAATCCGATTACCCTTGATTGAGTCGGCAGAATCAAAAAAAGAGTATATAAACACAACCTCTTTTTATTATTTGGCCACGCCAACAACTAATTACGAGATTGCATTAATAGCCTCTACTCGCGTTCTAGCTCGTCTGAGAGCTAAATTCGCCTCAATTGTTTGTCTTTTCCCTTCAGCTCTACTCAAGTTAGCTTCCGCTATTTCAAGAGTTTGCTGAGCTTCTTTTGGATTAATGTCACTACCCCTTTCCGCATCGTTTACTAAAACGGTTATTTCATTATTGACTATTCTAGCGAAACCACCCATCAAGGCTATTGTAAACCATTGTTCCTTCAGACCTATTCTCAAAATGCCTATATCTACAGCCGTGGCAATGGGGGCGTGATTTGGTAATACACCAATCTGACCACTATTAGTAGATAAAATGATTTCTTTCACTTCCGAATTCCAAATAATTCGATTAGGAGTTAGTACACATAGATTTAAGGTCATTTCTTCGATTTGCTCTCCTCGTCTAGGTTCAGAGCCTTCGCGGTAGCTTCATCGATGTTACCTACCAAATAAAAGGCCTGCTCAGGAAGACTATCTAATTCTCCGGAAAGGATCAGTTGAAATCCCCTAATTGTTTCTCTTAGACCAACATATTTTCCCGGGGAACCCGTAAATACTTCTGCTACGAAGAAGGGTTGTGATAGGAAACGCTCAATTTTTCGTGCTCTTGCTACAGTTAAACGATCCTCTTCGGATAATTCGTCCAACCCAAGAATAGCTATAATGTCCTGAAGTTCTTTGTAACGCTGTGAAGTTTGCTTAACCCTTTGCGCAGTTTCATAATGTTCCTCGCCAACGATCCGAGGTTGAAGCATGGTTGACGTTGAATCTAAAGGATCTACTGCTGGATAGATCCCTTTGGCAGCCAGTCCTCTGGATAATACAGTAGTGGCATCTAAATGTGCAAATGTTGTGGCAGGGGCGGGGTCAGTCAAATCGTCCGCAGGGACATAAACTGCTTGAATGGAAGTTATGGATCCCTCTTTGGTAGAAGTAATTCTTTCTTGCAAAGAACCCATTTCTGTACTAAGAGTCGGTTGATAACCTACAGCAGAAGGCATTCTCCCTAATAAAGCAGATACTTCGGACCCTGCTTGGACGAAACGAAAAATATTGTCGATAAATAGAAGTACGTCTTGTTCATTAACATCCCGGAAATATTCCGCCATGGTTAGGGCAGTTAAACCAACTCTCATACGAGCTCCCGGCGGTTCATTCATCTGACCATAGACTAGGGCTACTTTTGATTCTGCAATATTTTGTTCATTAATGACTCCCGATTCTTTCATTTCCATGTAAAGGTCATTTCCTTCACGAGTACGTTCACCTACTCCGCCAAATACGGATACGCCTCCATGAGCTTTGGCAATGTTGTTGATCAATTCCATGATGAGTACTGTTTTACCTACTCCAGCCCCTCCGAAAAGTCCGATTTTTCCTCCACGGCGATAAGGAGCTAAAAGATCCACTACTTTAATCCCTGTCTCAAAAATCGATAATTTGGTATCTAACTGTATAAAGGCAGGCGCAGATCTATGAATAGGAGATGTTGTGCGTGTATCTACAGGACCTAAATTATCAACAGGTTCTCCAAGAACGTTGAAAATTCGTCCGAGAGTCGCTCCACCAACTGGAACACTTAGAGGAGCTCCTGTGTTAATCACTTCCATCCCTCTCATCAGACCATCTGTTGCACTCATAGCTACAGCTCTCACTCGATTATTTCCTAATAATTGCTGTACCTCACAAGTCACATTAATTTCTTGGCCAAGAGTATCTTGACCTTTAACTACTAAAGCGTTGTAAATATTAGGCATCTTTCCCGGCGGAAAGGCTACATCCAGTACCGGACCAATGATTTGAACGATACGCCCCTGGTTTTTTTCTTCAAGTGTGGAAACCCCAGGACCAGAAGTAGTAGGATCAATTCTCATAAGAAAAAATAATCAAAAGAGAGTCTTCTTTCATTTTGCAAACCTAAAAAACAAAAAAATGTCCGAAAGAAAGTTGAGCCCTTAATCCAATAAGAAATGGGAGTTAGTACTCGATTTCACTGATACGATCCAACTGACTCCAATTCCATTCTTTAACTCAATTCAATAAGTGAAGTTTCAAGTTCAACGACCTCATTTTCAAAAAGATCAAGTAGATAAATTAAGAATCATGAGGAATTCTTTCATTTCGCTAAGATTATAGATATTCCTAACGGAATTCGAACCTGAACTCTATTTATAGATTGATTCTTTTTCTGGCATTAGCCATTGTTTTTTCTTTTTGCATATTGATTTCCACCTATTCTTCTTATAGCCTTTCTTCAGGAATTCCACCTATTTTCACATCTAGGATTTACAACTACAAGACACTGTCAAAAG